TGTTCAGTAAACTTTTTTACTTCTAGCATGCAGTACCCGAGTCTTGCCCATTTAAGGAATATGGAGGAGGTATGTGTCCTCTCGGTCGCCTTGACCAACAATCACAGATCAGCCCGACTAACGGTCGCTTTGATCCGTTACAGATCAGCTCGAAAGTACCCCTTTCTATTATGATAGGGGTGGATGGTAGGGCTAGAGCAGGCATAATCGCTTGAACGGCTAGAAGTGGGCCGACTATCTTCCATACCATAAAAAAATATTTATATTATTATATATATATATATGGATATTCGGCGTTTAATGAGATAGTATAGTTCTAGACTCAAGCTAGCAAAAAACAAGACTGAGGTCGATAGGGGCATTACTGGTAATTTAATTGCTAAGGTGCTTTCTGAAGTATTAACCATTGGCTAGCGCTCATCTCCAGCTCTGTTTCCAGCCTTTCATTTTATATACCATTACCGTATGCCATACCTCTTATTTAATCTTGCTATACGTCCAAGCCTTCTCCCATCGGTAGTTGGAAGCAGAACTGAGACTGAATGTAACTGAAGGAAAGGGGATATAGGTACGATAGGAGGGCACGGTTAAGCAGGTAAGCGAAGGCTCTCTCTCTCGCTCTGTGGTCTTGTGTAAAGCCTTTCCGCCCATTATTATTATTGATCTTCATTCTAAGTGAGCAAGTCGAAAGCAGTTGAGGTGATAGCAATAGTAAGCAGGGAAACAGAAGCAAGAAGTCTTCAAAAAACTTTTGTGTAATAAAGCTTCCCGGTCGCATTTCATTGGTCTCTAAGGCAAAGTCTCGCTTAATCGTTCATCGATCTTTTCTTCTTTCTTCAACCGGTCATATCTGATCTGTAGCTGGTAGCGACATGAGGAAAAAGTCCTGAATGGTCTATTTTATTTTCTAAATCGCGAGTTTAAGGGGTCGGATGGGTAAAGTATGGCCTCTAAAAACATGCGATAATCGGCTTTTTTAGTGGCATCCGTCTGAGGGCATCTGGAATTGTCTGTTTCGGTATTCACTTTTGTAAACGGGCGAAAACGCTCATCTGTCCACGAATACGGTTCCCTTCTTTTATTCAAGATAGCTTTTATTCAATTAGGGCGAATACCTTGTAACCGAATTTTTCTCTTGAAAGATATGCTACTCCCCGGTCGAGCTGTCTTGTAACGGTCTCTAGGGTCTTCGGTCAAATTGGTCTTCTTTCCTGTAGTAGTTCATCTGATGAGTTCATCGCGCAATTTGAGTTTAAGCATCGGGCTCCTGAAAGCTATCTTCTGTAGGGATCTCCGATCGCCTTGTATAACTATCGATCAATGGCTTTCGCGCTAGGAGATCATCAGCTTATGGCAGGAAGGATGGATGAGCTCCCTATTGATATAATAAAAAGGGATGGAGGTTAAGTCTGAGCCTCGGATGAGGGGGGAATATAGACACTGGGAAAGGAATCATGGGAGTCCGCCCCAAGATTGGAATGAAGGAAAGACTGGTGAATCAGGCAACCCCTCTACCTTGAATTCATAACTTGCATAATGAATTGCATCGACATCTTTGCCCGTGATCGAATGCCCCTTTCCCACGCCACCAATCGACGAATGCTGAGGAAGGAGTGAATCAACTGCTGCAACCAACCACAATACAAGACACCACCCGAGAAACTACCCAACACCCGAAAGGCTAAATAATGCCAGGAAGTGACCAAGCAACTCCAAGTGAATAACCCAACCACGACTATCTAACCAACTACCGATGAACTAATCAACAACCGAACGAGACTGAATCCAAGCGAGTGAATGAACGAGTCAGGGGTTTGTAAAGAGCAAAGGACTATCAAAAACACTACCCGGAATAGGAGTCTTGGCTTATGAGTTTGAGTTTGAGCAGGAAGAGGCATAATAGCCATCAACCGGAAGCAGTGCAAAAATTGGAGGAGAGCTTGTCTCAGCAAGTGATTGGGATTGCCGACGAGGAAAGAGTTGCCTGACCGCGAGGAAGGCCCTGGACGAGTGATTGGTCGAACATTGGAAAATGGAATACTTCCCCGTATTTTTTATTAAAACTTCTTCTTACCTTATTTTTGACCACTATTAGCACAGCTTCGAAAATCGTTATCTTTTATTCGCCTATACCTATATGTGACAAAAAAAGAAAAAAAAAAAATGGAAAACTCGATCGAAGGGAAGGCAACAATTCAGAGACGAAGATAAGGCTTGGTGGCTTGCGAGGAAAGACTAGCTAACAAGGGAACGAACAAGAGCTCCTACTCGTGTTCCTGCTCAAGCTCCTATATCAGAAGCTACATATGCTCTGACAAGACGCTTTCTATTCTCTACTGCTTTCCTTTTATTATTCTTACTGCTACTCTTAGTCCTCCCATTAACTACAGCCAAGACTCCGCCTCTATCTCCTATGCCCCGTTCTTTTGTCATTTTGAATCGTTGATTGCTTGTGGTGATTGCGGTTCATTTGTTTGTGTTATACCGGTATCCTTTCCTT